GAATTCAAAAAAAGCAGTAAGTCCAAGGAAATAAACTAATAAAAAATACGTATTTTTTTTTTTCGGATTAAACAAAGGGATTCGCAAATAAAAGTGCTAACGCTACAACCAGTCCATAAATTGTTAAAGCTTCCATAAAAGCCAGACTAAGCAATAAAGTACCTCGTATTTTTCCCTCCGCCTCGGGCTGTCTCGCGATCCCTTCTACAGCTTGGCCCGCAGCAGTACCTTGACCAACCCCAGGTCCAATAGAAGCAAGCCCGACGGCCAAACCAGCAGCAATAACGGAAGCGGCAGAAATCAGTGGATTCATGATAAGTTCCTCACACCAAAATAAGTAAATAGTTAATGATACAATCAACCAATAAATTATGACTTAATTATTCCATCGCTAAGATCTATACAGTCTTAGGAAATAAGAACTCGGAATTTAAGTAATAATATTATTATTGAATCATCAGAACGGCTTCGATATTTCTTTTTTAGTTTTTATTCACAGAATTTTTTTGAATCCATACCATTCTTTTTGAATTTTTCGTTTTTTCTTATTTTCTTGATTGAATCTCTTTATTCAATAGTCACTTTATTTTATTCATTTAATATTCAATTCACAACTACAAAGGAAATGGAGGGGATTCCATTGGAATTCCTATCTAAATTCACAGTAATAGAGCCGCTTAGATATTACATATATAACTAATTAATATCTAATATTACATATACATGTGTTTCTTGGATAACGTAAATCAACCATTCATATCTTACATTCAATCGGATTATAGAATCATTCTTCGAAACATTCACAAGAGTTGTCTTATACTAATTAGAGTACATACATCTAGTTCGGCCCCCCCTAACCAATCCATTTTTTTTTTATAAATTTGAATTTAGTTTTTTGTAAATCTTTATTTTTTCTTTTTTTACTCGCCGACGCAGGTACAATCAATCTACATGGACAAATTCGTTAGATCGAATCGTTGCATCGAAATAGAAGTATTTGATTGATCTAAGTTCAGGTAATTTATTATTTATTAAAATCCTCTTTTGGTCAACCGTTTAATTGGATGAAATCAACTTGAATGGGAATTTTTCTATATAACAATAGCATCTTTTTTAAAATAGCACACTAGAATACTATAAGTATTACAATCCTAATTATTATTCAGATTATGATTACTAATATCTAATAATATTGAATATTGGAATTAAATGAACAAAACAATATAAAGATAGTATTCATTGGGGGGGGGATAAATAGACCGAACTGGAATTTTAGGAAAAAGATCTTTTCGATCTCTTTCCTTTTTTTTACTTCCCCTTTTGTTTGTTGCAATTCCCTAATACCGCTAATATCTTATTTTTGACTATTACTTCTATACTTTATATAGTTTATATTTATATAATTTATCTATTTATTTTTATATATTATGCTCCTTAAGCAGATTATCTTGATACGCACATATATTGCGTAAGGCTTAAACTAAAAAAAGACTATTTCGAAAACTAGTCAATGATGACCCTCCATGGATTCGCCTATATAAGCCGCAGCTAAAGTTGCAAAAATAAGAGCTTGAATACCGCTTGTAAATAATCCAAGTAACATGACGGGTATAGGAACCACTGAAGGTACTAAAGAAACAAGAACAAGAACTACTAATTCATCAGCTAATATATTTCCGAAAAGTCGAAAACTAAGTGATAGGGGTTTTGTGAAATCTTCTAAAATATTAATGGGTAAAAGGATTGGAGTTGGTTGAATGTATTTACCAAAATAACCTAATCCTTTTTTACTAAGACCCGCATAGAAATATGCTACTGACGTGAGTAAAGCTAAAGCAACAGTAGTATTTATATCATTTGTAGGCGCGGCTAATTCCCCATGAGGTAACTGTATGATTTTCCAAGGTAAAAGAGCACCCGACCAATTCGAAACAAAAATAAATAGAAACAAAGTTCCAATAAAGGGAACCCATGGACCGTATTCTTCGCCAATCTGAGTTTTGCTCACATCTCGAATGAATTCAAGAACATATTCGAAGAAATTCTGACTGTCAGTAGGAATGGTTTGTGGATTACGAACAGCTATAATGGCTGAACCTAATAAGATAGCAATTACAACCCAAGAAGTAATAATTACTTGGGCATGGACTTGAAAACCTCCTATTTTCCAATAGAAATGTTGGCCGACTTCCACACCGGATATATCGTATAAGCCTTTTAGTGTGTTGATATAACATAATAGAACATTCATATTGCCCTCTGAAAAAAATAGAACTTTAAAAAGAATTATTTGGATTCAACCTTCTCTTTTTTCGACTTGCCTAGTTGACTTATATATATTTGTATACCAATTAATTACATAATATCCCTAGTTACTTGTATCTCTTTTAGGAATCATAACCGATTTCATAAATCTATGGAGTTCCCAAAAGAATTTTTTTTATTTTATTATTCATTATTAATATGAATCAAGGATTTCGTATATAACTAGAACGACCCTCACAAATTGCAAATACTAATTTGTTAAGAATTAATCGGATTGAAGCTATCGCGTCATCATTTGCTGGGATCGAAATATCAGCGAGATCTGGGTCACAATTTGTATCGATTAAACAAATCGTTGGAATTCCCAAAATCATACATTCTCGAAGAGCCGTATATTCTTCTTGCTGATCAACGATTATTACAATATCGGGTAATCCAGTCATATATTTGATCCCGCCCAGATATGTTTGCAAGTGAGATAATTGTCTCTTCAACATAGCTGAATCTCTTTTCGGAAGACGATTGAGTCTCCCCATCTTTTGTTCCGTTCTCAAGTCCCTGAACTTATGAAGTATCGTTTCCGTAGTATACCAATTCGTTAACATACCGCCTAGCCATTTTTTATTAACATAATGACAACGGGCCCTTATTGCAGCCCGTGCTACTGAATCGGCTGCTTTATTTTTGGTACCAACAATTAAGAATTGCTTTCCCCTACTTGCTGTATCAAAAACTAAATCACAAGCTTCTGATAAAAAACGGGCAGTTCTAATAAGATTTATAATATGAATACCTTTACGCTTTGAAGAGATATAAGGTTCCATTCTAGGATTCCATTTACTAGTACCATGACCAAAATGAACTCCTGCTTCCATCATTTCTTCCAAATGGATGTTCCAATATCTTCTTGTCATTTATTTATCCACACCTCCTTTCTTTTTATTAAAAAAAAGAGAGACGAGGTGCCCTGAAATAGAAATAAATAATTGTTCCGATGGAACCTTCGTTTCTACCTCTAACGGATATTGGCCATTGATACACGATTCAAACCATTAATATTAATTTCTTTCTATTCTATTTGTTATTTTATTATCTTTATTACTATATACCAAATAAAAATAAAAAAAAAAATGACCGCAAATACAAATAGCTAAAAAGAAAGGGGGTGAATCCGCTCTTAGGAATCATTCAACCCTCGAAATGATTGTCTCAGTGTATCGTGTAAATTCCTTGAAATGAAAAAATCAAATAATTCTCTGTGGTGGAACAAAATATCTCGCATTTCCGCCTCGAATAGTTTATTGTTTTTGGTTTCCAAAGGAATGTTGGTATGTTGCCTTGAACGTTGCACTAATCCGTTGAATCCCGTACCAACGGGTATCATCCCCCCTAGAACAACGTTCTCTTTCAGACCTTTCAACCAATCGATACGACCCCGGAGAGCGGCTTTTGCTAAAACTCGAGCAGTTTCTTGAAAACTTGCTTCGGATATAAAACTTTGAGTATTTAGAGATGCTTTCGTTATTCCCAATAAGATAGCTCGGTAACAGATCGCTTCTTCCAAAGCGCGCCCTGTTCGTTCCGCCCGCAACAATTCAATCAGTTCTCCGGGTGAAAAAACATTAGACATTCCCTCTTCTGAAACCAACACTTTTGATGTTATTTGACGCACAATAATTTCTATATGTCGATTATGAATCTGCACCCCCTGAGATCTATAAACTTTTTGGATCTTATTAACCAAAGAGATACGCCCTTGCACTATAGTTAGCTCAGCACCAATCAAGAATCTCCAAGGAATTCCAATAATTTTTGTTATACTCTTGTTCCAACCCTCAATTCTCTTTTCTAGGTTCATCGATATTGAATCAATCGAACGCACTTCTAACACTTGTTCCACTTTTGGAAGACCTTGCGTTATATCCCTAGATCTCGATTTTTCATATATAAATGTAACTAATGTATCTCCTTCGTAAAGGATTTCTCCATAATGGCCATGAACGGTTGCTCCCGGAGTGGCCAAATAAGCTTTAGCTGATCTTATTACTACAGAGTCAACTTGAACAATTAGAACTTGACCCGATTTTAAGTGCGGTCCGTTTTTGGCTATACATAAATTTTCACAAATAAACTGCCCAAGGCTAATTATTCTAGACGCTTCTTCACAATAATTATGATGGAGAAAATTCCAATTCAAATTGAATGGATTCAAAACGATGTTACCGCGCGGATCGGGATTACTATAAATAGAAACCCTACCATTTTCATCCATTAAATAATATTTAAGCACTTGAAAAGTCTGTTTGAAATTGTCAAGTTGTAAATATTTAGTTACCGAGATCTGATTATAAGTTATTAAATGGTAAAATGAATAAAAATGCGCAATTTGAGGGGTTCTTCCTAATCCTAAAGGTCCCAAGGAATTCCTAATTGGAATTAGACTATCTCTTTTCATTGATTCTTTTTTTATTACATCATTGTAATATTTTACATCGTTGAATGGACCCATTTGAAAACAATTAGATGATGACAAAATTATAAAAGATTGGCATTCCTTATTCCTCTTCAACAACGTACGAATAGTTACTTGATTTTGGCTAAGTGATTGTTGAATCCCTGCCTTGGAAGAAATAGAATAAAATGGATTGATACTGGTGCGGTCTGGCCTCTTATCAAAGATCAATCCTGAACCTGACGGATCTTTCCTTTTTCTGATATACGAAATATGGGATTTC